CTTATTTGAAATTAATTGAATGAACAATTCATTCATAAAAATGAATATTTCTGTGAGATTCCAGGTATTCTATAGTTACTTCCGCGCCAATTGCCAATTCTTGGTCATTGAGATTCATGAGAGATTGGGATTAATATTTAGGGATAGATATTACCTCTCTTTTTCTCCTCTTTCAAATAAATTGAAATGATTGAAGTTTTTCTATTTGGAATCGTCTTAGGTCTAATTCCTATTACTTTGGCTGGATTATTCGTAACTGCATATTTACAATACAGACGCGGTGATCAGTTGGACCTTTGATTGAGTAACATCTTTTTTTTTGATTGACCTCCTCCTTAATCTGCAGGGGGTCAAATTCAGGTTGCAGTTCAAGTTAGTGAAGTTGTTTTATTGTGATTCGACATTACAAGAACAGAATCACGCTCTGTAGGATTTGAACCTACGACATCGGGTTTTGGAGACCCACGTTCTACCGAACTGAACTAAGAGCGCTTTCTTATGACAGCAGATACGACTGTCAAGAAAAGGATTCTTTTTGTACCCCCAATACATTTTGCATGCATTGCATATAGTATCATAAAATAAAAGATTATGTCCAATTTTCATCGATCTCAATTGACCCCTCGTTACTGGCCATAGGAAAAATAATAGGTAGGGATGACAGGATTTGAACCCGTGACATTTTGTACCCAAAACAAACGCGCTACCAAGCTGCGCTACATCCCTTTTAATTGTTGTACAGTGTCATTGTAGAGAATCCCTGTCTTGTTTTCCACATCGTTATTTCCTCTATCTATATACAATTTCTCTTGCCATTTCTTCTTTTTGGTCTCATATCTCATATAATAAAAGAATTATATACATATGAAACCTAACGTATAAAAGAATTAATATTTATCGGTAATGCTCAGGAAGAGGCGGTCATCTTTTTCTGTTTTAGGTACAAGTGGATCTCATCTACCGGATCATTGTACATATCCATTTTAGTTAGGGATTCCGCGTACAAATACAAGTGATCTTTAACTACATATGCATCTGATCATATATGTATTCCAATAAAGAAGGAGGATTTTCAATGCGAGATATAAAAACATATCTCTCCGTGGCACCTGTGCTAACTACTCTATGGTTTGGGTCTTTAGCAGGTCTATTGATAGAGATCAATCGTTTATTCCCAGATGCGTTGGTATTCCCCTTTTTTTCATTCTAGTTACTGATATGGGAATGGATGAATGAAGAAGATTAGAGATACAATAAATTCTCTGTGACCAACCCCCCCCCTTTTTTTTTCAGTTCTTTAGGATAGGAAGGAAAGAGAAAGAATAAAAGTGGATTGAACCTCAGTCAAACTCGGGTTCAGGATAGAATTAATAGAGGTAGAACAGAAATAGAAATGGGGGTCTAGGGCAGGCTGTTCGAGATCATATAAGATAGTAAATGAAATGCTGGGATTAGGAATAATGAATAGTTAGAAATAATTGTATTACTTATGATTTTATTACTTTATTGATTGCAACGAAATCTTTCATAATTGGATTTCGAGTTAGCAACCTATTTTCTATTTATTTTTCGTTCCTTTCTTCTTCTTCGGTTCGGATCGAAAATAGAAGAATTGAGTGAATCCAAAGGAGGTTCATGGCCAAGGGTAAAGATGTCAGAGGAATAGTTATTTTGCAATGTACCAGTTGTGTCCGAAATGATTTCAATAAAGAATCGCGAGGCACTTCCAGATATATTACTCAAAAGAATCGACACAATACACCTAGTCGATTGGAATTGAGAAAATTCTGTCCTTATTGTTACAAGCATACGATTCATGGGGAGATAAAGAAATAGATCGAACGGAACACGTGTACCATCCTTCCAAGGAACAGGAAGAAATTATATATATATAAACAAATCAAGTCCTATTTCGGTCGGATCCGAAATGAATGAAGAAATGGGATTTTAGAGATAAGGAATAAACCATGGATAAATCCAAGCGACTCTTTCGTAAATCCAAGCGATCTTTTCGTAGGCGTTTGCCCCCAATTGGATCGGGGGATCGAATTGATTATAGAAACATGAGTTTAATTAGTCAATTTATTAGTGAACAGGGAAAAATATTATCTAGACGAGTGAATAGATTGACCTTGAAACAACAACGATTAATTACTATTGCTATAAAACAAGCTCGTATTTTATCTTCGTTACCTTTTCTTAATAATGAGAAACAATTTGAGAAAACCGAGTCGATCCCTAGAACTACTGGTCCTAGAACCAGAAATAAATAGGCCTACTCCTCAATTGAATCAAAACAACTCTAATTGGAATTCAAAATCAGATTGATTGATGTTTTGTTCGAAAAAGCCTAGAGATTTGATTGTTGCGTCGTAATAGAATAAAAAAAGGAATGGGAGAAGAAGAAATCTGTTTTTTTTTGAAACGTGTTCGTTCATTCCTACTACTTATCTTATCATATTAATTTCTACTCTACCTTCCCGGAGGTCATTCTCCGGGGAACTCCGTTTAAATCATTCCGGTGAATTCCTTCCAATCTCCTTATTTGATGATCTCATTGGAAATCATGTAAAGACAATTCCTATTTGATATAGCTATTTGTGCAGGTATTTTACGATTAAGAAGCAACTGCCTCTTGTACAGATCATGTATTAATCGACTATAACTATAGGATACCCTATTCTCACGAGTTACTGCATTTATCCGAGTGATCCACAAACGACGAAAATCTCTCTTTCGCCTGCCTCTATCCCGATGAGTGGACACCAAAGCTCTCATTTTCTGTTGAGTAGTAGTTCGAGTAAGTCTTGAATGGGCCCCTCGAAAGGTTGATGCAAATAAACGAATTTTTGTTCGACGTCTCCGAGCTATATATCCTCGTCTAACTCTGGTCATTGAATCAAATTAAACTTTGATGAATAACTAATCGATTTCTTTTCTTTCAGTCATTCTTTTCCCCTCTCCTGATTTATTAATAACAAAACGGATTCTTCCGATGTATAAAATAAAAATTCCAATGGCTTTTGCTACTATGACCTTCCCAACCACGATTTTTTATTTCTTCCAGGCATTTATTTCACCTCAAAATAAGAAATTTTACCGATATTTGGTATAAAATAGGTATAAAATAAATAGGTAGTAAATGTAAATGGATAAATAAATAAATAGTGGCTTCCATCGTTTCTATGGTTACTTCTTAAACGGTGAGGCCCTCTCTATACACCGGAGCCCCTTCCCTCATTTAATCAATGTTATTGGTAACTTGTACAGTTCACACTCTTTGGCTCTACCCATGAATTATCCAGTAATAGGTCTTTTCACAATGAGATCTATTCATACAGTGACGGCATTTAATTATGAAGGTTGGCTAGGTAGCTGACCCTGTTAGTCCGTTCTTGCAAGAGTAGGAGCATAATATTTCTGCTTCTTAAATACGATTTCCCCCGCTTAATGGATAACCATTTGCTACCAATGGAGAATTGCTTTTCATCTCAAATCGAGGTGATTGGATTTGCACCAATGGAAACCATAAATTCCATACACAATAGAGGTATATGATAGATCTTTATTTTTAGATAGTGAATGGAGTTCTTCCATTCTATCCCATTCATTGGTACTGGTCATTGAGACTGGAAAAATCGTCTCATTTGTTCTAGCTCATGATCTGAACGAGTCGCACATACACCCTAGTACATGTTCCTCGACGCTGAGGACATCCTCGAAGAGCTGGGGATTTCGTGACATTTCTGATTGGCTGTCTTGTGTTTCTAATAAGTTGTTTAATAGTTGGCATGCTGAATCGTATACAGAATGGGCTGGTTTAGATCGATCCTAACCGGATGATTATGAATTACTTCCATTTACTATTTTATTTTACCCGGGTAAGAAGATAAAAGATCAAATCACGGTTCATTCGAATTATGATTCGAAATGGAATCACGGATTTATGCGAAATCCCCGGTATTTTCGACCGCTACAAGATCAACAATGCCATGAGCTTGGGCTTCTGCTGCTGACATAAAAACATCTCTTTCCATGTCTTCGGATACAACCCATAAAGGATTGCCCGTTCTTTGTACATAAACCCTTGTGAGGGTTTCGCGGAGTTTCAGTAGTTCTTCCGCTTCCAGGATAAATTCTCCTGTGGGTGCCTCATAAAAAGAACTAGCAGGTTGGTGGATCATAACCCTGATGATATAACATAATAAACGATTCCTCTATCTCGCATGATCGGGCGAAAGGAAGGGATAAAGAATAACAAACAAGAAGAAAAAGATAGAATTGAACAACCGTACAGGCATCTTTTGTGCATTGCATACGGCTCTGCAATGGAATTTCTTTTTCCCTTCCATCAAAGAAAGAGACAAATAGAATCCATCAGACCCAGATCGTTGAATGATCCATTTACCATCCTTCCTTTCGTAGGAGTCCAAAAATACTATGATGGTTCCGTTGCTTTATATATTTATCTCGTCTGAGATTCAGCAATCCCAAAGTTTCTTTTTGATCCGATCAAATAAGGAAAAAAGAATCTTTTTTTTCATACTCTTTCATAACATAAATATCGGAAAGAGACTTCTGGTGTGGAAGCAAAAAGGTTTGTGACGCTGAAATGGAACCCCGATACATAAGATCAAATCGGAAATAACCTTTGTTTCATACTACTATTTCGATACATAATCTCATGTTATGAAAAAACGAGAATGGTTTGCTCATATCGAACTCGAAGTGCCATGCTATTATTACTTATTATTTATATTCCATATGGCGAAGGCATAGTCTTCTTTTTCTCTCAAATAAAAAACTCATTGGCGCCAAGCGTGAGGGAATGCTAGACGTTTGGTAATTTCTCCTCCGACCAGGATGAAAGATCCCATTGAAGCGGCTAATCCCATGCATATTGTATGCACATCTGGTGGCACAAATTGCATAGTATCATAAATAGATATTCCTGGTATTACCCATCCGCCGGGAGAGTTTATAAACAAATAAAGATCCCTGGTATCATCCTCTATGCTGAGATATACCATGAGACCAACAAGTTGATTCGAGATCTCGCTATCAACCTCTTGGCCTAAAAAAAGTAATCTTTCTCGATAAAGTCGGTTGATTAGGACAAAATTGTATCCTTTAGGAACCGTACACGCACCTTTGGATGCATACGGTTCAAAAAATAAAAATTGCGAAACAAAAAAAGAATCAATGTGTCGATTCCAGCCCTTTTCTCTTTTCGTAGCAGGGTTTTTCCTAACGAAGGGGCTTTTTCTTCCATTTTTCAAGAAACATGAGTTTTGACTTGACTTGCTTCCCTAGAATTCACTGAACTTATCGAACTAACCTCTCATTGATGTATTGTTTCATCGAGATCCAAATCACGATGTAATTTTCTTGTTCCTGAATGGGCCTCTTCAATTCTTTTAGGTTTATGCTCTACTCCGGGTAAAGATCTGCCCGAATTCTATTTGCACATATAGGACAAATAATCTCAGTACCACTTCTTTTTGCTACGACTTCTTTTTTTTTTTTTTCAATTCGTTTCATGTCTTCCGCCCAATATATGATGTATTCATCATATTACTCCATTGATTGGCAGTATGAGATCACTCATATGGTATAAAGGAATCATTTATGATACGAGTGGTAATCATACATAGATTACCAATTTGGTATTTTCTGAACGGAGCCTGTATACTTCATTTTATTGGTCCAAGCCAACCATAAATTCTTCTAATTGATAATATGGATCCCCCAATAAATTGATCTAATTGCACTTCACGCTCCGAATTATTGATGGTTCAATCAATCTTTCTTGGGCGAAAGAGAGGATATCTCCATCGGGGGAGAGAACGGGGAAATCCCATATGACCCAATATGTCTGACAAGTCGCACTATACGTCAACCCAAACTGCATCTTCCTCTCCAGGACTCCGAAAAGGTACTTTTGGAACACCAATGGGCATTAAATTAAAGAAAAAGAGGTTAAGTACTATACTTCACTTTGATGTGGAAACGTAACAACGGTTTTATTGTCTTCATAATATTGCCGTTTATCGTATTTTATCCATAGATTCGAAGGTTCATGGAGGAAAACAGAATGAATAAAGAAAAATTCTTACGAATGGATCGTTTGAATGATGAACAAGTATCTATGCATTCGCTCACAAAAAATGGGACCAGCCCCCATTGCGTATTGGTACTTATTGGGTATAGAATAGATCTGCTTCTCTTTGTTCCTACGAACAGAATTGTTCAATTATTACCAACGGAACGAAATAAATATTAACCCTTGCTTCGGGATAATCCACTGAAAAGGTGAGGTCCATAGCATAGTCTTTTCCAATGCGATAAAGTTACATAGTGTCTATTTTTTCTTTGATAAAGGGGTATTTCCATGGGTTTACCTTGGTATCGTGTTCATACCGTCGTATTGAATGATCCCGGTCGGTTGCTTTCTGTCCATATAATGCATACAGCTCTAGTTTCTGGTTGGGCTGGTTCGATGGCTTTATACGAATTAGCAGTTTTTGATCCCTCTGACCCCGTTCTTGATCCAATGTGGAGACAAGGTATGTTCGTTATCCCTTTCATGACTCGTTTAGGAATAAACAATTCATGGGGTGGTTGGAGTATCACAGGAGGAACTATAACGAATCCGGGTATTTGGAGTTACGAAGGTGTGGCCGGGGCACATATTGTGTTTTCTGGCTTGTGCTTCTTAGCAGCTATCTGGCATTGGGTGTATTGGGACCTAGAAATATTCTGTGATGAACGTACGGGAAAACCCTCTTTGGATTTGCCCAAGATCTTTGGAATTCATTTATTTCTCTCAGGGGTGGCTTGCTTTGGGTTTGGCGCATTTCATGTAACAGGCTTGTATGGTCCTGGAATATGGGTGTCCGATCCTTATGGCCTAACCGGAAAAGTACAATCTGTAAATCCAGCGTGGGGCGCGGAAGGTTTTGATCCTTTTGTTCCGGGAGGAATAGCCTCTCATCATATTGCAGCGGGGACATTGGGCATATTAGCGGGTCTATTCCATCTTAGTGTCCGCCCGCCCCAACGTCTATACAAAGGATTACGTATGGGCAATATTGAAACGGTCCTTTCCAGTAGTATCGCTGCTGTCTTTTTTGCAGCTTTCGTTGTTGCTGGAACTATGTGGTATGGTTCAGCAACTACCCCGATCGAATTATTTGGTCCCACTCGTTATCAGTGGGATCAGGGATACTTCCAGCAAGAAATATATCGAAGGGTTGGTGCCGGGCTAGCCGAAAATCTGAGTTTGTCGGAAGCTTGGTCTAAAATTCCCGAAAAATTAGCTTTTTATGATTACATCGGTAATAATCCGGCGAAAGGGGGATTATTCAGAGCAGGCTCAATGGATAACGGGGATGGAATAGCTGTTGGATGGTTAGGACACCCCATCTTTAGAGATAAAGAAGGGCATGAGCTTTTTGTACGTCGTATGCCTACTTTTTTTGAAACATTTCCAGTAGTTTTGGTAGACGGAGACGGAATTGTGAGAGCCGATGTTCCTTTTAGAAGGGCAGAATCAAAGTATAGCGTCGAACAGGTAGGTGTAACTGTTGAGTTCTATGGTGGCGAACTCAATGGAGTCAGTTATAGTGATCCCGCTACTGTGAAAAAATATGCTAGACGTGCCCAATTGGGTGAAATTTTTGAATTAGATCGTGCTACTTTGAAATCCGATGGTGTTTTTCGTAGCAGTCCAAGAGGTTGGTTCACTTTTGGACATGCTACGTTTGCTTTGCTCTTCTTTTTCGGACACATTTGGCATGGCGCTAGAACCTTGTTCAGAGATGTTTTTGCTGGTATTGACCCAGATTTGGATGCTCAAGTGGAATTTGGGGCATTCCAAAAACTTGGAGATCCAACTACAAAGAGACAAGTAGTCTGATACAACATTGCTCTGGTATCTTTCGCCTCTATTTGATTTTTTTTTGATTTGACATAAGGGATTGGAGAAATCTTGATTTTCATCATCGCCTTTTCTTTGACTCTTGCCCTTTCTTTATCTGGGAAATGATCCCAAATGAATAGGTGTGGAAGCTATAATTGTAAACCACGATCGAATCTATGGAAGCATTGGTTTATACATTCCTGTTAGTCTCGACTTTAGGGATCATTTTTTTCGCTATCTTTTTTCGAGATCCGCCTAAGGTTCCGACTAAAAAGATGAAATGATTTTTCATTATCTCAATTGAAGTAATGAGCCCCCCAATATGGGAGGTTCATTATTTCAACTAGTCCCCGTGTTCCTCGAATGGATCTCTTAGTTGTTGAGAGGGTTGCCCAAAAGCGGTATATAAGGCGTACCCAGTAAAGCTTACAAGTGAACCAGATATGGAGATGGCGACTAGGGTTGCTGTTTCCATTATTAGATAATTTCAAGACCACGATCGATCTACGCTACGATAAGATCGTTTATTTACAACGAAATAGTATACAAAGTCAACAGATCTCAACCAATGCAATAGTATTTATGGCTACACAAACCGTTGAGGGTAGTTCTAGATCTGGGCCAAGACGAACTATTATAGGGGATTTATTGAAACCATTGAATTCGGAATATGGTAAAGTGGCTCCTGGATGGGGAACTACCCCCTTCATGGGTGTCGCAATGGCTCTATTTGCGATATTCCTATCTATTATTTTGGAGATTTATAATTCTTCCGTTTTACTGGATGGAATTTCAATGAGTTAGGTCCCATAAGAACCATGAAGTCCTAGCTTTTCAATCCAAAATGAATCACTTAGGACTCGGATTTCTAGACCATTCTGGTAGTTCGACCGTGGAATTCCGTTGTTTCGGTATTTCCGGAATATGAGTGTGTGACTTGTTATAATTGATCCTATTGATAGTACAGAGAATAGGTCTGTCATCTCGATAGAGATGGTTCTACCTCGTCGGATATTCATTCTAGTATCTGGAGCACGGAATATATGGAATAGATCAAGAAATATTTGAACTATGATTCATACCTACTATTCAGACCTCGCGACCGGACTCCAACAAATTTTCAAACAACGAGTCATAAATAGAACGATTTTTCTTCCTTCAGAATTATGCTTATTTTGACCGAAGGACCAATGTTTCTATGGATTTTTAGTCATTCCATCCATTCATTGAATAAGTGATGATCAAATGGTTCTTACTCAGAGAACCTTTGGGCTTAGCTTGGGCGCTTTATTGAATCATCGTGGTTCTAGTATGAATCTGAGGTTTCAATCGATTCATAGGGTCTCCACAAGAGAATTCCTATCAATAGTAAACAAAACATATAGTAAATCTGTATTACGCACAAACAAAAACAACAAATCCAAAATAAAATAAATAGGGGAAGAGAAGATTCAAGAGGCCTGTAACGATCAACATAAAGACGAATGAGCCAACTTGATATTTTGGCATTATCATCACAAAGAAGAGATTCCGGATTTTGGTTCCTTCGCTTCGTATCTTCAGGGACGATTGAATCAAGTGGCTAAGAAGTTTCAAACTTTCTATTACATATCCGTTGCAACCACTATTTGGGTGTTTTTGCTTGAGCCGTACGAGATGAAATTCTCATATACGGTTCTCAGAGGGGGAGTCTCTTTGGTTTACCTATCTCAATAAAGTATATGATTGGTTCGAGGAGCGTCTCGAGATTCAGGCGATTGCAGATGATATAACTAGTAAATATGTTCCTCCTCATGTCAACATATTTTATTGTCTAGGAGGGATCACACTTACTTGTTTTTTAGTACAAGTAGCTACCGGTTTTGCTATGACTTTTTACTATCGTCCGACCGTTACAGAGGCTTTTGCCTCTGTTCAATACATAATGACTGAAGCCAACTTTGGTTGGTTAATCCGATCAGTTCATCGATGGTCAGCAAGTATGATGGTGCTAATGATGATCCTACACGTATTTCGTGTGTATCTCACAGGTGGATTTAAAAAACCTCGCGAATTGACTTGGGTTACAGGTGTGATTTT